ATCTCCTTTAATGATTTGCAAGCTCATCTCCTTTTTTTATGGCATTCGTTTGTGGAAAATAGACTTTAGGGTTTGCTCTTATGATCGTGCCACGGCCGAAGTAATTCCAGCTTTCGCGTTAACCAATCGATTTCGGATGAATCCTCGTATCGAAGGTCGGAATGGAAGAAACAAGCTATTCATCTCGCCAGAAGCAAGCTGATGGGACACAACATAGCGACCAATTACCGTTGATGCAGATCCTGCTGTTTATTTTTTGTTTAGTAAGGTTTAGTAAGGCAATATAGAATAGAGTACTTAACCACGCGGTTACGCATGAGCGAAGCGAGGGCTGCTCCCAACTCCTACGGTCTTTTGTTCATGTTCCCGTATCCTCGGGCGAAAGTCCCCTAGTGGGTAGAAATTCTCGGGATCTTTCTTCTCCTGACTGGGAGTTTATGGTAGGCGCGAATTCCTTCTTTCAATGGACCTTCTCCCGGTTTTTGTTTACGAGAATAAAGATAAGTGTGTACGATACCGCTTTCAAGCTCAAGCTTCTCGGGCGGCAGAGTTCTTCCGCAAATCTATATATCTTCCTTAGCACAAGCGCTAAGCGATAATAATTCCTTTTAAAAGTGAGCTGCAGATTAGAACCAATGTAACCAAGGGTCAGCACCTATAGGTATGATGCGGCTGCTGTTCGCGAGAATGTATTTGTCTCATTATGCAGCTGCTCATCCAAATTCCCACCTCTCTCAAGGTCCGTAGCCCTATTCTGCCTTCCATTTAGCTCAACCGGATGATTTCAAAAACAGATTAAAAGCGACTCGACTAATTGATAAACAGGACTTGCATTGCGAAAAGTAACTTCCTGGATAAGAAAGCTTCACTTCCTGCTAACCGAACACGAGAATCTTCACCTTGGAAATGCAATGGAAACTGTAGAATACCTGCACTTATCTCATCAAGCAATTTCTTTACGCGGAACTGAAGAAGAGCTTCTTGGCGTAAAAGACTTGTTTGTTGGCAGATGCCGTTGACTAAGATCTTGATGACGAGGCCTTGCTGCTTCTGCCTCTCCCAACGGTTGAGCTAGGCTCACTAACTTCGGAAAGGGCAGCTATACAAGGGAAACTAAACTGCCTAGGCCTATATATAGTTTACCATTCGGAATACTCCCGCATGCAACTATTACCTAAGAGATTCTGGCATGCTTTTCTCGCGAATAAAGAGAAAGTCTTACGTACAAGGTAGCGAGAGTTCCTACCCTTACAGGATCATATATATTATTTAGTAGACGACGAAATGGGCGGTGCAAAAGGAGAAGAGGAGAAGTCTTTCCGACGAACAGCTGCGTTCGCTCCTTGCTTAAAATCATATGTAATGTATCTCACTCAAACCTGTGAATAACCCTGTAACTAAAACTCATCTTGACGCTCCGGGAAGAGAGGTTGCTTCTCAACTACTAAAAAAGACTCCCTCCGGGGAAGGGGCCAAGCCAACAGAACAGGTTACTATCCAAGAAATCGCCTTTCTGAAGATCGTATGATACCTCGACATGTTGAAACGAATGTTTTTCGGTAATGAAGCCGTTTTCCCCTCCTAGAGGTGCCTTAAATATATACCTTTCTGGATCAACTCAACTTACAAGGGCTAGAAATGGAGAGGATGAAGCAAAGCCAAGAGGAAGCCTAAGCAAGTGAAACTCTCGCGAATAGGAGAAGAAGTCTATCAGCTCAAACTGAGAAAGAGGGGTGCAAACGGGGAACCACTTACACCGCCCTTTACTCTCTAACTAAGAAACGCGAGGAGTCTTCGGCAAAGCAACTCAAGACGGAGGTACACAGCTCGGAGCGGATGGTTGGTGTATCCCTTTTTTTCTTTTTTAGCAATTTCACTTTCAGAGGACTAAACGACAAAGCCTGGTCCCTCAAAAATCTCTCTTTTAAGGTTTATAGCATTCTATCTAATATCGACCGGATGCTTTTGATCACCCATTAATGGAAAACCTTTTTGGGGGGCTTCCACCTTACACACGGAAGATTGGATTGCCTGAATCACGAGTAAAGAAAAGGTGCTAAGACACTTATAATTTATTCTATTTTTAGGTCGATTTGAAGAAGAAATTAATAGTAATATATATATAGATATATATATAATACTATTTTTATGCACATAAGGAGGGAACCATATGAGAGGAAAATCACTGTTGAGGATCTACCAAAGAAGCGGTCTATGGACCTTCGTCTTCTCCATGGCGTTGCTTACGGACACTCTTGGTTTGGTAGATGGGGGTACAGGTTCTGCCAAGGAAGCTTCGGCGTCACAGAACACAATTATGAAAGAGCACTGGAGATTCTTAGCTCATTACAACAACCAGAGCAGCCCTCCAGATCAAGCACCCGATGAAGGAAAAGTCTGTGAGTTATAGGAAGTTCACTACTGTTATTACTCACATGGATAGCAGATGGCCTAAAAGAAGACTAGAGTTTGCAGCGGAAGTGATTGTGAACGCATTGCAAGAAAAGAAAGAGATAGTTCTTCAGTCCCTTTCATCAGCAGCTCTAGTTCCTGGAGTTGATGTTAGCAATGATGTGCTTTATCTGTATGAGCATGTGCTGCTAGGATACCCAGAATCAGAGTTGGTGGAGTTGGCTACTTAAGCAATATTGGACACCAAGCACTTCGTGAAGGAATTTCCAATTAGGGATGAGGAAGAGGAAAGTAGCTCGACCAAAGGGAGAGGAAGAGCAGTGGTTGACAATCATTTGCCGACTCTTGCCCAGTTCAACTGATAAGGAAATTGAAGTCAAGAGGGGCTTGCCACCTGGTGAGATAGTAGTAGTGCCTATGCATGCAACTATTGGAGACCTAAAGAAAGCAGCTGAAAGTGCACTGAGGGATACTTCTTTTATCACAGAATGGTTTGTGGTTATCGGAATCGAAGGCTTGGATGAAATGGAGGATATGGAAGTACTTTTTGGAGTAGTTGAATCGGGAGCAGGAGTTGGTGTGAGTGGAAGTGGGATAGATTTAGACACGCCTTTGAGGTACGAAGGTGGATCTGATACTTGGATGGTGAGATGTGAGTGTGGTGCTAGAGATGACGATGGGGAGTTAAAGAGGTTAGCTCAAGACTTTTCCAGGAAAACCGAGACCAAGTTTGATTTCCATAAAGAAAACGTTTAAAATTCACCAAATGAAAAAGTCTCTTGTTCTTTACTATAAACTCAAAGCATTAAAATAATTGATCTTGTTTGGAAGTTTTTACTTTAAAAAGCAATGATAAGACCCTAATTTGCAAAACTTGCTTTAAGATAACTAGAAAGCTAGACCTACAGGTGCTCTGAATTCCCACAAAATTTGCTGTACATCTGCCAAATCACATCTCGGTCTCTCCTCTTTCTTGTTAGTCCTTGGCTCGGGCTGGCCCTTTCGGATTAGCTTGTCTTCCTAGCTGCCTTTCTTTCCCCTGCCTTATGACTCTCGTACATAGAAGAATGATTGGCAAAGCACTCGACCAAAGCCCTTAGCTTCTAACTTCATTCATTCGATCATAGCTGGAATTGTGGAGCAAATCCTGAAGAAGGCGAGAGCTAGCTTAGGGGCCCGCCCCCTCCTAAAGCCATGAGAGTTGGTCAGAAAAACGTTCTCATAGACTATATTGAGGAGTAAGGAAAGGGCTTCCATGACAATGAGGTCCTTCTTGCATGGGCTTGGGCTTGCTTTGATGATGGGTAGGCTTGTTGTGTTTTGGCCCTTCTGTGGGCTTCCATCGAGGAAAGCAGGCTTGACAGGCCCAAGTCTTTATTTGTAGGACTTTCTTTGATGGTTCATGTAAGCTTGGGTCTTTCATTCGGGCCCTCTTGGGACACCCTGTGGGCCAATGCGTATAAGCTTGGGCTTTCTTAACGTGGCTCATTTGACGACTCAGTACATGGATGTCACGAGTCTATTGGCATGGAATCTTTTCTACGTAAGCTGGTTGTGCAAAGTTTGTTTGTTCATACAGGCAGTGTGATTTGGGGAGATTTTGTTTGCTCCGCAAGGTAGCCAGAGCCAGCCAGTTTTTCATTAAAAAGGCATGAGAGTCTTCAACTGCAGAAAAGTAGTGCGGAGAACTAGTAAGAATTGTGCCTGCCATCTAATTCGTGACGCATGGCGAGATTCCTCTACCACTCTATAAATAGAGGCTCGATAAGTGTCTTCATCAAATTCAAATCAAAGAAATTGAGTAATAGCACGTATGGCTATGGCTGTTACAAACAGGCTTTCCGCAATTGCTGCCGAAATGGGGCAACTGAAAAATGAAATTGAAGAGCGTCGTAGAGCGCTAAACCTCTTTTTAAGAAATGTTAGAGCAAGAGATCCTGCAGAGGCAGAAGAGCGCATTGGCGCTGCCAGAGAGGGTATAAGGGAAAGGCAGAGGAGGCTGCAAGTGCTGCAGGAGGAGCAGCAAGCACTCATTGTGCGGGCTGTCACCCTCGGTGACCGGGAAAACCACTAGAAGAAATTAAAAAAAGTCGTGACTTTATCTTCTGTCTACTTGTTAAGGCCTATCCTTTGACTTCTTTATGTTTTTTAAATAATTAATGTAGTTAGCATAATGCTTTTAAAGCTCTATTAAAGGCATATGTGGTTGTTTATGTAATGTAGTGCTTTATGTAGTAGTAATGAAAAAATCTTTTTGATAAATTTTTTTTTGCATTTAGCAACCAAACGGCTTGAATTGATTTAAGCGCTTAACTCTTAGCTCTAAGACTGAATAAGGCATCTACGGATAGCTTTCTTAGTAAAGTACTAGTAGTCCTTCTATCTATCACCTTTTAGAAAGAAAGAGAAGAACAGTTATAAGGCCGCTATTCCTCTTTTTGGACCATTACTGATCTTACTGCTTCCTGACCTAACAAAGAAAGTTTATCTATTCTATTTTTTCTTGCATGTGTTAAGCATATAGCCAATAGCTTCTTAGAAGGTAAACTGATTTGATCACCTTTCACGACCGCAGCAGAGGATTTCATTCCTTTCGCTGCGGAGCTTACCTGCCGGGGTAAATGAGGACTTTTCGGGGTATTTTACATAACTAATAATTCTCTATTAGAAAAGTTAAAAAATTTCACACAATTTTGATCGGTATTCAACTAGGGCCCCCGTTAAGTAAGATGGGAGCCAATACAAAGCTAACACAGCTTTCTTAAACGGGAACCCTGATCTAGACACAGTAGGATCAATTGAGTTAGCAAATCTAATGTGCGTACAAGCATCTTTTTACTTTTTTATTTAAAATTGCAATGCAGTTGTCAACTAAGAACCACCGGAAGTCCATGCAAGCCGGGCTGACATTAACCAATCAGATACCTCCCTCGAAAGGGCCTGAAATCAAACACCCAGTCAGGGATAGAGTCGAGAATGACATTAAAATTGTGTTAAGGGGAGTACTACTTCGTTTTATGAGGGTATAGTTTATTTAATTGAGTGAAATTCCGCCAGTAGTCGTGATAGTTGAGAACTGTGATTATTCGCTCGATCAACTCTTTGCCATCACGCTCTTTTTCTTTAGCATCTGCCGAGCACATCTAAGCGCAAAATAGAAAAAAGAACCCGGATTTAAATTGGATATCCTTATTCCCTGTTCCGGGTACAAGTCAAGTTGAATTTTCAAATTAGAATTCAGTGTTATAATTATTCAAATCCATAAATTCACTACGAAACAAGGCCAGAACCAAGCCCTAAATTTGAGACTTTGAAAAACTGCAAGTAAACTTAAACTATTAATCATATTAATATTACACCCATCTCTACATAGAAGTGTTGGAAAAGAAAGCTATCTGAGAGGCAGAGGTTGACTATAAACTTCATCTCTCTCTGGACCACAGGGAGTTTTTCCAGAGCAGAATCACGTGTGTACTTTGTGTATAACCTCAGCAGTATCTTCCATCAGAACCCCAAATCGGCAACGAATACGTCCTTTAGACTTTGCTTCAAATGGCCGAAACTCACAAATAGGTGGAAACCCAGCTTAAGCAAGCTGGTTGTACTTGTCAGTTCGTTCAATTCACACAGGCAGGGTAATTGAGGTGCGTGCTTCGCAAGTTTTTTAGTTTCTTTCACAGAACAAAGGCATGATAGTACTCAACTGCTCGTGCCGTATGGCGAGATTCTTCTATATTCTATATTTATAATATGTTCATTCATACCAATATACCTGCTAAAACTAATCAACAAATTATTAACCCTTTTCCGGTCATCAATCCTGCAACACCAAATTCCTCTCTGTCTTGTACTTAACCTATGACCTCTATTTCACCCAGGCTTTTTAGTAGATTAGATCGTGTAACTTATCTTTAAATTAAATAAAATAGGAATACCTTTGTCCCACCGGAATGAAAAATATAGAAAACGTCAACAGGCTCGTAACATTCGCTTTCTCTGTACCTCGTTCACTTAGTTGATATAATAGATCACGCCTCTAACTCGAAATATCATAATATAAGAGAGAAAGTAGCCGTAGAAAGCACTACTTCCCACTTTTTTGATGTAGTTGCTCCGCTCTTTCTTTCTCGATATTCCGTTAGTGCTCAATCTACTGATCATTGGTAGAAGAAAGAAAAAGTTAGCGGGGTGCTTTCTCTCCTCCCTCCCGGTATCCCCATTAGTTGATATAAGGAATTGGAAATGAATTCCAGATCATTCAGATTGAAGGCGGGATATGGATGGAATTGAGAGGGAAGAAAAAGTTGAAACCAACTGGGATCGGATCTCTCACAGAAATGGCGAGTCCGTGAATTTTTCATTTGAATTCCTCTAAAGATAAAGATTTGGAGGTCTGCCACCAAGGTTTTCAGACACATATGAAATTGCGTTAAAATCACCCGCAACCATCCATGGACCTTGTATGTCTTAGGACAGTAATTGAAGTTTTTCCCAAAGAAGCCGTCTCTCCTGAATGGAGCACTTTGCATAAACAATGGTAAGCCTTACCAGATCAGAATTAAGGTCGACTGTGATACACTGTTCAAACGCGTCGACAAGCACTACATTCACTTCATGATTCCAACAGAGCCATATTTTATCATCTGCCTCTTGATTTGCCAATGAAAAGTGGAAACCCATTCTGTTGGAGAATTCCTGAATCTTATTAGCATGGTGAAGAGGTTCAAGAATAGCAATCAACGATTTATTATACGTCTTTTTTTATACAAGCTTGACAACCCTCCTCGCAACAATGAATCAGTTGGTCAAGAAAAGAGTAAAAGAGGCCAAGGAAAAGGAGGAGGATAACCACATGATCACCAAACCTTATCCGGCTTGGATAGATTCCGTGCCGTATACGCCAGGGTTCTCTCAGCCAGACTAAAGTTCGACGGAACGGGGAGACCCGCACCAGCATCTAGCGCATTTCCTGGTAAGATGTGGGCCGGTAGCGCAGAATGGGGCACTGTGCCTTAGGCTTTTCGTACAATCATTGGAGGGGCCCGCCTTTACACGGTACGCCCACCTCTCTGAAGAGTCGATCCCGACTTGGGAAGCAAGGGTCTCGGAGTTCAGGAAGCAGTTCAGCAACACACAAAGAAGGGTTGGAGTGCCCGAACAACTCAAGACCAAGCATGAACCTGTCACGGAGTTCATTGCAAGGTGGCGAGCCCCTACTTTTGCCTGTCCCCAGAAGTTTACTCCGCAAGAGCTCCTCAAGATGTGCATGAACAACTTCAGGCACGACTTGTCGTCCCCTGCCCCAAACCTTTAAGGGATTCGACGACTTGTGCACTAAAGCTCACGATGTGGAAGCACATCTTAGCAAACGGCGGCGTCCTACGAAGTACTTGAAGTTCGTTCCGTTACCTTATTAACAAAGTAGACGAATCACTCTCTTTCTCTATTGGAAAAGTGGACTTCTTTTTCACAGCCTATATGCGTATGCGGAAAACGAGAGTCCTTACTTTTCTTTTCTTTCTCTTGCCCTGACATAATTCGGGGCTATCGGTTCCGTTCTGTTCTCTCTCTCTACCTCTTCTTTTTGACCTAACTTCAAAATCTTTTATGCCCGGCCATACCAACATGGGAAACCTAGCTTCCCTCCCTTTGAAGTGCATTTATCAGATCAGCTCCCCGAGTCACTAGAAAGAGGGTGAAAGGCCCACTACTTCTTCATTCATGGCCTCTTTTTTGATTGATCTCCCTTTCGTATTCATTCGACCTGAGGCAAAAGAGAAGTCATACAAAGAAGGGTTATTTCATGGAATGCATAACGGGCGGGCCCCTATGGATTCCTCCAACTCAATGAATGAAGGGAGGAGTATGAGGAAGGCCGGCTTTCTATATGAAGATTCAAACAAAAAGAAAAAGGGTCAAACCATATCTTACTGAATAATCAGACTGAATGAGGAAGAGCTCTTTATGTGGTCTCACTTTACCACCATCTGAAATGCGCGAAACTTCGATTGGTGGAAGCCAGTCTATGAAGATTCTCTCTTTTCTTACGTGCAATTCCCCTCTTTCGGTAAGCATCCAGTATCTCAGCAAATGAACATTTCTCTAAGCTTATCCTGTAGCTTATACGTCGTTTGAAAGCTGCTTCAAGGATCCAACGAATAGCTAAGGTTTGTTGACGATCCCTGGCTACAATCCCAGGGACATCATAAATAGTACCTGCTACTCCTACCTTTTCCACTTCGCATATGGGCTTTATATTCTCTACGGCGTCAACCATAAGTTTGATTACATCGCGTTCGGTTTGAGCTAGGCGATGAAAAGTTTGATAAACAATAGCACGAACTCTCGTTCTTTTACCTTCTTTCATGCGAAAGTTGACCAACTTCTTGATCAATTGTTTTTGCTCACCATCCAAGCCCCCCATATAGCTTAGAATTTCCGAGCAATTGGAAGCCGCTTTCAATGACGAGGCCGATAAATTGATATTACGCGATCGTTACTGTCCATCTTTATCAGCCAACTCCCCTGTTTCCATCTTTCCTTTGACCAACGAGTCCTCGAACCAACCTGTCCCCCCCCTTTCTATTCCTCGCGAGCATATTCCCACATAAGGGAGTACAATCGATTTTTCTCCCTGGAACTTGTGAATGAAAAGGGAATATGCTCGCCATTATTGTAGTGCTCCCGCTGAAGCGACTCCACTCTCCCTAGCAGAGCTTTACAAAATCCAACCTCAGCCTTATCCAGCGCTAACGATTCGATGTACTTGTAAAAGGTGCTGTCGGGAAGGGTGCGCTTCCTTCCAGAAAAAAAAGTGGTTCTTACCTTCCTGTACGAGTAGTGAAGAACTATAGAGAGCTGTGGTTGGTTGTTGACCAACGGAAAGCATGGAAAAAAAGAAAAAGGAATCATGAAACGCCACTGCTCCATGCAAGTAAGATTCTCACTCCCTCTAGGTAGATCTCACTTGATGGATTGTGTAATTCCAAAAGTAGTTGTTGAGCACCTGGGAGTCGCTCCAGCAAGGTTGTTCGCTAGTTCCAGCCAGGTGTGTGGCTCTGGAACAGAACTTTTATAAAAGGTATAATAGTGCTCAAGAATCGCCGAACACTTAGAGAGTCACTGTTGTGGCGAGTCGGTAGGATCCGGACCGGGCATTTGGAAGCCTACCTCCTCCCAATAAAGTTGAAGATTGGGTTCGAATTGCTCAACGCGGGTTGCCCCTCGCAAGCAACAGAACCATTTTTTAAAATGAAAAAAGGGCATGCGTTCTTTGATAAAAAAAAATTCCCTCCAGACAGCTTAACTCCGTCAAGCCTGTAGGAGTAGTGAAGAACTATAGATAACTTTTGTTGGTTGTTGACCAACGGAAAGCATGGGAGTGGAGCTCGCCTTAGCGAGCGAAACACGCGACATAACATAAAGGAGAGTATGAAAGTGAAAGCGGAGATCCTGGATAGCTGCCCTGTTTATAAAGGATCTACAAGGAGAGATCTATATAGAATTAGGGTTCCACTTTCCCTATCTCGGAGCCAACCCTAGGGCTAGGGTGAGGCTGGGAGGTTTGCGAAACACTCCGCCGACACCGATGTCGCCAGCAAGCTTCATGCTCTCTCGATGATCGGGTTCTGCCCGGATTGAAGCATGTTGGTGGTGAATGAGGACTTCGAACTCACTGTGTTAAGTATAGAATTTCGAGCCCTCAATCCGTTGGGCCCTTCGTGGCCCCGTTAGCTGGCTTGCCAATCAACTCACCCGCCTTCCAACTGTCAACAGGAACAGGAAAGGCCCGCGACGAATGACCCGTTCATCCTTTTCTAAAGTCGTTGTCTGATAAAGCGAGCTTCCGCATTTCAAAGGGGGGAAGGGCCTCTCTGTCATAGGCGGCCGGAGGTGTCGCCTGGGATGAAGCGCTACTTCACTTCACTTATGTTATTTGTTGAGGGACAACGGAAATGAAAAAGCGAGATAGGGGGTCTGGGGGAGGCCCCCATAATATGAGTACTCTTTCAGTCAAGTAATAGGCCTTAGAACCTTTAGGAATCCATGCCTTAAAAGGGCTCTTGCAGGCCTCTCTGTAGGCATTAAAAGAAGAGAAGGCCAGTCCTTGAGCCAGAGGTCATAGTGATCCTGTCCTTTCAATAGTTAAAGGCACACAAGAGAATCGCTTGGGAAAGAAGGGCTAAATAGCGCCAGAGGGAGCTGCTAGAGAATCAGCCCCCACTCTCTTTCATTTCCTCCTTTTCTAGTTAGCGCGTAGTGGGAATAGCCCTTCATCGACACGGGAAGAGAGCTTCAAGCAACCGGATTACCTTTCCTTAATGAAGGCAGTGAGCTCAGTTCAGGAACTTTTCTTCGACGCTGGGTAAGGCAAGGAACTTCTTGATCGGAGGGTATGCTATATTACGGGCCGATGGGACTTGCTGTCTTTCCTGCTTGACTTTGTCTAGTTGTTGACCATGTCGACGCCTTCTAGGTCAGATGTGGCATTTGATAACAGACGATTTGTTCACAGCAAGATGGCAAAGATAGGATTTTCTTATATCTTATATAGTAGAACAGCCGCTTTTTTAGACAGAGTGCTAGCATTCCATTCTCAGAGCAAGAGAACACTTTTCTCCAGCAAGGAACGGAACTGACATAGTTGATGCATCAAATGCCCTGTTAGTAGTAATCCTTTACCTCGACAAGGCAGGCTAAGCTAAGGATTCGGCAGGCGAGACAGATATTAAATTAGTAGAAAGAGCATTTATCTCATCCCAGTTAATCCAAGAGAGGGACAAAGAATGACCTCTTAGAAAGTGAATCCGAAGGGCCTAGAAAGGGCTTCTTTTCGACGTGAATCAGATATGGGATCCTAGGAAAGAAGACAAACAATTGACATACTTAAGATAGAAATCGGATTCATGGGTAGAAGGGAGCTGTTAGAGAATACAAGGAATCGAATGCGCGGTTACTGTTGGAGGAAATGGGCTTAGCCCGATTTAAGCCGACAAGTACATAACATAGGAGCAAGTTGGGCTGCGGGATAAACCCTGTTTGGAAGAATGCCCTCTGCAGATGAGGAATTGGACAAAAGTGTTAAACCACTCCGTTCGTGCCCTACGGTCTAATAGATGTCTAAAAAAGTGGGCTAAAAGAGCGGATCTTCCCCTAAGAGCGGAAATCCCGCATCCAAAAGACTAGCAGCGTATTCGTCGCAAACAGTATTTATTTGTCCAATTCTTCCATCAATCCCATTCCCCTAACAGCTCCTTCGATCAAAGAGCCAAACAGGGCATTCGATGCAGCGGATTTGATAGCACATTGTGCAATTCCTCCTTCAACCCTTCCACCAGGAGCGGATTAGGATGCAACTTCTCTTTTATATTCTTTGGCAGATTACTAGCTCCAGGAATGCTTGCTGTCAGCAGTTAAGGGACAAAGAAAGGGAAGGTGAGGAAGGTAATGCAGTCAAGCCGTCAAGCTGGCAATGAGAGGGTTCCAGATGAGAGATTCGCTTCATCGCAGCTTCTTCTATAAGAAGGCGTTCTTGCCAAGACCGGTTATACAGTACAGAAGGCATATTAAACGAAAGGTCTTGCAGAGTCTTGTCCTAAAGTCCCACACATGCCTGCTCTTCGTAGATAGAGAGAGGATTCTCGGCATCCTGCCTTTAAAGAGGCGATTCGATAGACGATCAGTTATCAGTCTAGTTCGACACCTTGTTCTCAACTGAACTAGTATACAGACGCTTCTGGGCATTTGTCAAAAGAGTTAGATCCGCCTAAGAAGGAATTCTTCCTGGTGTGTGGCAAGTCGCCTGATTCCGCTACTTCTTTCCGCTACGCCCCTTTCGAAGCAAAGGCCCCCGAAATCGCCCTGTGTGAACAAACAGGTGGCAGAGCTTCCGCATCCTCAATGCCACTTCAGCGACTGTGATGCCATATTTCACATATATCACATGCCACTATAGATTCCGGGTAGCCCCATAGAACACTAGTATACAAGTAGGCCACATCACTGTAAGCAGCAGCCCCAGGCAATCTTTCTGGTGTGGGTAGGAAACCATTTCAGGTTCCGCCTCATCAACCTGAACACCATTCCCAAGCTCCTTGATTGAGTATTCTAAAACACTAGTTAATGGGTTCACACCACGACGGACAATGTAACCTCCAACAATTACGTTGTTCATTGATTTCATAATCCAGCAAACACGTATCGCCAATGTGCAGGCGAGCTGCATCTCTAGCTTCCTGCCTAGTCATCCCACTGTGGCTAAACTTTTTTGTTTCTTTTTTTTTCTTTCAATACATTAAAATTTACATTTTCTGCATATTCCAGTCTTATCACAGCCCATCGGCTATCAAAATTTACGGCTACAGTAGCAAATGTTTTGAAAGCAAGATGCGAATCACATGTTTATCAAAAAATGGAATCATTAGCCTATATAGAAATAGAAGATCGATTGAAGAGGCCTGATTCCAATAGAGAGGCAATTAACCGATACTGATTCCAGGCCTATCAGAGCTCCTTTTTAACTGGCCTGAAGCTTAAATGAAAGAAAAATATGACCATAGAGAGCGATGAACTCATCTGACAGCTGTCAGCTAGCCTTGCACTTCCTTATTCACTCTTGAACTACAGGAATGCTAGACTGAAGACCGTCATGCTTTGCTTGATCTACTGCGCCTACCAGGACGGATTTTATTTACACATACCGGATTACCCGGTACCGGAAACTGAAGCACCTATGCTTGCTGCCTTAACTCCACCTTCGGAAAGATCCTATTACACAAGTCTAGTGTTAAAGGAAAAGGTAATATAACTTTTTTCTGTCTATGATAGGTATGAATTAGCTACTCAATAAAGGAAAGTACATCATAAGTCCAATACGACAGGTTATTCCGTGATTAGACTAGCTTTTGAAGGGGGAAAGCCTTAAGGAAAAGAAAAGTATAGGGGCTTCATTTGTTCTCCCCCCTCAGCCCCTAAAGCGCTGGCTTCACTCCACTTGAAGAGAGTCTCTTAGTCACAGTGTATTAAAGTTAAGAGAGGGGGCGGGCATATCTTTCTAAATGCCGGGGATTCGTGTACTGATTTCTTGCCTTAGCTGCCTTTTAATGCTCGAACTACACTACACTACACTATTCTAGCTTCTTGCTTCCTAGCATCAGGCCTATGGTCCATCCAAACAAAGGCAGGAGTTCCCAGAAGGAACCTTACTCACCTGTATAATAATAATAGTATTATATATAAAAGGCATATCTTGAAGACAGAAGTCGCTTAACTGCTTGCCTGATTGCGCCTATTACCTCTTTGCTTTCTTGCATCTCAAAACTTATTCCAGGTATACTATCCCCTATTATCTTATATGAATGAGATAGCTTTCACAGGGCTTCTTGCTAAAGAAAAATGAACATAGAGAGCGACTAGAGTTCACGTCAGGAATAGAGGTTTTTGATGTAGTTGCTTGTACTTCTCTTTTTTCATACTTTAATCCCACTAGCTCAAGTCCCACTGCTCTTATTTTATTCCGCTAATGCCCTAGGATTGGATTCAATAGTAGCTGAATCAATAGCTGGGGATTCCTTCTCCCTCTAAGCCTATTCTGATTTACTTTTGTCCTCGGGATTGCGAAAGCCCTGTCTCCCATTGGGCGATCTGGAGAAGCAAAATCGAAATCAGAATTCTAATTTTTGACCATGCCTCAAACCGGAATACAGAACATAGTCATTTACTGCATGAGCACCTTGTTGGAGAAGATGCAAATCCTGAGCTACTAAGCTCAACGGATCCTTCCCACACATTGTCAACATCAACCTAGGTTTGCTTGAACTTCGGGGCAGAGAAAACTTGCCCGCCCCATAAGATAAGAGAAGAAAGGTGCAGCGGGCGATCATTTGTATTGGTGACTCTTAGCTTCTTCCTCTTACAGATTGAAAAAACCCTTGCCTTGAAAAGCTGGGAATCCCAGGTTGATTTAGTGTGACCACTTTGTCATGAGGAGTGAGGCCTTTGGTTCTTTTTTTCCAATTTGAGTCGAGAAATCCCTCCCTAAATAAATTAGTATGAATTAAAGATGGGCTTAATGAATAATTAGTAATCAAATGGAGTGGTTCCACTGGTCAAGTAGTCCCGCGAGCCAGCCAATAGAGTAAGGAATAAAAAAAAAGACTTGGCGTAGTGCTTTCATTCACAAGTAGGGGGTAGGGCCAGGACAGTAAAGTAGGCAGAAAATGGTCCAGGGATAAGTCTGTCAATATATCATCCCTCTTACTGATTCGGGTCAACTCCTTTAGAGGAATTGGAAGTATGATACTAGACTCACTCTCCACAATTGGATGAATCAAAAGAAAACAGGCTAAACTTAGATCTATTTTTCCAAAAGAAACCTATTACCAGTCTTCTTTCTCCATTAGGTGCAACAAAGGAAGATCTAGGTGAGGTTGAGTGCTCGCTTTCTTCCATCGATCGGAGTTCTTTGGATTGATCACTTGTCAAGGACAGCCCGGAATTCCCGCTGACTGTCCAGCAACGGAGCCATAACATAAACAGTAAGTCATATTATCATCGGGCAACTCCATCCACGACAAGGTCTTGGTCGGGGGATTCGACCCATAGAGAACAAGGTGGCTCTCAAACTTAAACACATGTGGATTGGTCTCTCTTTGTGAGCATACCAACCCGAGTTGGATCAATGAGGATGGTGTGATCTGACCTCTCAATCGCGGGTTTCCCCATCCGAGGACTCCCTCGCCTTTGTCTTTCCTTTCGGCAGAGAAGAAGACGGAAAAACAGAAGGAAGAATTATCACCCATGCTACGAGTCGGCGGTCAAGCGCAATTTGAGATCCCTCTTCGATAGACATGAACCAGGCGAGTCCGAATCCCTTTCTCTTTTGTCAGCGGATCCTACGAGCTTTCATAGAAAGCCTATATCTTATATTATAGCGCGTACAAGAACTAGTGGTGGGCAATCTTCTCTGCGCTCTTTGATCTACCATAGATCCTTAGTGGTGGACCGATCTCAAGCCCTATCGTAAAAGACAGACTCGTTTGGTGTAATGAGAGAGGTACTTTCAAAAAAAGTCAGTGGTAGGTTGTTCTCGTCAAGCAGTAAGGCGACAATCCAATCCTGGGAAAAAAAGAAGGGTAGAATCGCCGAGTCGTCTAGCACCGTCCCCTGCCTCAATTCCACAATACAATCACAATCATTTGTAAAAAAAGGTGGTTTGCTGCTGATCCTTTACCCGGCATTGGAAAGACCTGACAAACAATCCTTAGATTGGATTGGTAAATGTGCTATATGGAGATTTTTCTGATTGTTGACGTACTGACTCATGATCCACTTATTGAGATCTATGATCCTTCCGTGGGGTAGGCGACTCCTCTTCCCCAGTTGTGAAGATCACAATTTTTCTTTCTCTCTCTTATACATATATATTCAAGTGAAAAGTCTCGAATGCGTTTCGTGACATGACATGAGGAGGAAGTCCCAAACTGGGATCAGAGCATTTTTCGTCAAACAATCATGATTGGTAAGCCCCGAAGAGTCAAGGTCTCGAGTTAGGGGAGGTCAAAGAAAAGAGTAAGAAATCGAACCGTTCTATCTCTTATTGAACTTTTTGAATGGGAGAATGAAACAAAGCTGAAAGAAAGAAAGAATGGGCTCGCTTGAAAGAAACCCTAGTTAGGACAGAGAAATAGCTGTGAGGCTACTGATTTAGACTGTTTAGCGGTTAGCTGCGGGTAAGGGAAAAATAGACCGAGGACCGGTAAGCGGATTCAAAGTTCACTAATGAAAGCAGCAGTTAGGGCAGCGGGGGTAGCAGTTTCAGACTAGTAACAAAATCGTAGTTTAATTCAAATTACCTTCCCCCCCCCTTAACTCATAACTCAACTTCCTGTCCAGCAGGTCATGGAAAGCCTGACCCACGGCCAAAGTAGGCCCAATTCGGGTCAAAATGCCAGAGCCGCATTGACTATGCAAATAGAAGCATGGAGAGAGTATGGTGACCTAGCCCCTACTCTCTAAAGCTTGCCACCCCTATCTATTAGTAAAGCTCGAAAGGGGCCTTAACCCCTTAAAGAAAAACTAAAGACTTGTGTACAACCTCTCTCTTTTGTACAAAGGCACTAGCACTTCGCTTTCTTTAATGTATCACCACTGACTTTAATACTGCTGGTATTTCTAAATCCGCTGGGTACTATGCTTTCTTTCTTGTCCACTTTGAATGGATAGATAGAGAATAAGATCCCAGGTAGGATTTGAACCTACGACGAATCAGTGGTGAATAGCTGACCGCTCTACTACTGAGCTACTGGGATAAGGCTTAAGGCATTGGCTTGCTAAATCAACATACGTATCATGGGTTGAATCATCCCATAGGAGCTACATAACCATGGAGGTTATGGAACCAAAAAGACTTTCTCGAATCCTACAACAGAAAGCGGAAGAAACTTAGAATACGACCCTTATTTCACTTAACGCACTAAAGATAGATGCCTAACCTTTCCCGTGTTCAGGCGATAGGGACTTATTCTATTTTATGAATTCATGATTTGATACTCGACTACACTACAATTCCCTTTAGGAGATGAAGGCTGCTCTGTTATTTAGCAAGACAACCAAGAGAAGACTTCCAAAAATAAAGGCATAATATCTAAGATGAAGTGAGTGAATCCTCTCTTCATTCGTCGATCTTTCTTGAAGATGAGGCTCACTATGATGAGAAGGAAGACCTCTTTCCGTTAAGTCATAGGAAATATCTTCGCCTAACGCCGTCCTTAAGTGAGTCATCAGACTGTGGAAATCGGGGAGGTTTTCAAGATTGGGTTAGTGCTCAGTCTATCATTGGCTAAACCATTCTTTTGTCTTTTTTTTCCGATCGAAGAAAGATTTTTGTTATAAATTTATGAATTATGTAACGGGGTTGGAGCTTACTTGTACTTTTTCAGTAGTCAGTGATCAGCTACATTACATCCCCGGAGGCATTCTCTTCATTTCGAAAGGAAGGCTTCATGTTCACAAGTAAGTAGAACCGCCAGCGGCTAATAAACGAAACTTTCCTACGTTTTCTATTCTGCTTCTACTCACCGGAACGAGTCCGAGGGATCTAAACTAACAAAGAAGAGAAGTCAAACAGTCTTTTAGCGGAATTCAGTTCCATATTTAGTTCAGTACAATAATCCTATTAACCGTCTTTTCCGTTAGATAGTCAATATAAAACGAATCAAAGAGTCTTTTTAGTACAGAAAGCGAGTCTTCTTATTTTTTTTAAGAGAATTCCTGCTAATGAGAGCGGATTCTATTGCATCCACCCTTTTTCCATTCCGAATTTTGTCATTCTTTCCTCCTAAGTAAGCTAAGCTATATGTCTCCTTGCCGAAGTCCTTGATATCACATCTCTCTCCATTGCCCTATCCCGCAGTCTGTCTTATATAAAATGGAAATGTGGGGTAGGTTCTCATTCCACCTCACGAGGTCTCAGCCTGTAGTACAATCTGTTCTTTTTAGAGTCCTAGTTCCGCTCTATCGAGAAAGAAGTCTAAACTGAGACTATATGCTTAACACATGCGGATCAGGGGGCTTGTTACAAAACTTCAGCTTGCCCGGAACGCAAGGATTGAGACCACATTCTTAGGATTGACAGGCTCCCTTTTATCCTCTTTCTGCTTTAGTTAGACTTTGATTCACCTTTATGATCGAAGAATACGAACTTTAGGAATGGGGCCAGTGCAAAGCGGAAGATGAATTCATTGATGGAATGCCAAGGTAAAATCGTGAAAGCAAAGTGGGTCTGAAGTCTACGCAACTTGTGTTGACCCATAGGAGCTCCACCATTTCATGCACACTTCTCTTCGGCTAACCAAGGCGCGGAAGGAAGTACTCTAGACCACGACCTAAGCACACTACTCTACTAATCCTTCCGTAAACAAAGAGAAAAAGACGCGGATTCTCCTTTCGCCTTCGGCACCTTTATTACTTTTTGACTTGAAAGACGACTTCCTTTCCGGAGGTTGTAAATCACTAAGCCCTCCTTTGTTTAGTTAGTAAGAATATGCCGGTTCTCTCATAGGTAAAGTAAACTGAAAAAATGTACAAGAGATCCGGTAAGGCTCGCATAGGCTATGGCTCTGAGCTCGTCTGGATCTGATAACGTAACGCCAATCCACTTACTCCGGCTTTACTGGTGTAATTAGGAAGATCTCTCTTACCTGGTCAGCAATACCTCATTCATTCCTCTAATCTAATATATCCTATGTCTGGAAGCGAAGCGGCAAGAAAAGGAAGACTATAGAGGCGCCTATTCTTTTTTTTATTCCCTGCTTGTAGATTCACTCTCTCCTGCTCTAGGACAGTTAGGGGAAGTAGCGAGATTCCGATTCCTTCGTGGGCGAAGGCAGCCGCTCCAGCAGCTTTAGTACTTACCAGCCCTTATCCCCGTTCTTCTCCGGCTCCACCAGCAGCCTTTATCAGCTGCTATGGTTCCCTTCCCGAATGCGAATCTCTATCTCTTTTATAGCCTATTCTAATAGGACCCATATTCAATTCAATCTCTTAAGTGACTTCTGAACACTAGCTAGCTCTGGACCTACCTATATTAGCCATGAGCGATCACCGAGCGGAGTTGAAAGAAAAGAGACTTGACATGCCAAAACTTCGCTCGCGAGTTCGGAACGAACGGAGCGGAAGGGATCAACAGTTCCAGGGAGAAGTTAAAAAGACGAGCACTTGGGACCACGGAGCCACCGTTTAAGACAAGGCTAAACGAGGCCATACGTGTAGTAAACTCCTCTCGTTGTGAAGAGAGTGAGTCTATAGAGCCAACGAGCCGAATCTATTTTGTCTCTTAATAGCCGAGTAGTTCCTTTAGTTCCGTAGACTATTGTACTAGTAGGGCTCGCCTATTTTCCTCCAACAGTCAACTTCACTTTCCTCCACTCGCCTGAATTACGAGGAGTTATTATACCGAATCCCAGATCCCTCTATACTATAGGCCCCTTAACCCATCGCGAACTTCGTTCACTGCGGGATAGGAATAGAAAGTATAGTACACGGGAACGGAACGAGCCGGAGCGAAGTAGGGATTGTACCACAGCTTGCTTCGAGACTGAAAGGCAATATGTAATATTCCTCACTGCTCAGCTGTCTTGGTATCCGTGTTAGGAAGTAAAAAAAAACTCCTTGCCGCTGCCAAACATGTATGTTGAAGTCTCGGAAACATGTTTAAGTCATTGACATTTATCGGAGAATCGACAGTTCGTCTCGTCTCGGGGAATTCTAGATCAATCATAGATCTGGGCAGAAGCGCCCTTCCCTAAGCCATAACTTCTCCTAATCATCGGCGTGACACCTATTATTTATTTTTCTCGAAAGATGCAGCTACGGCCTTTTCGGTTTCGAATGGCATTGTTGAAATTACACAGCGAACTCGACCAACAAAGGATGGCAGTACTTGAACCTCACATTCGCGAAAAACCTGGTAACATCACCCCCTAGCAAAAGGGAGAACCCAATCGGTCTGCACCTGCATTTAGCATTGCCTTCACCTTTCAATGGATTGGCTGCAGTAGCGGTTCCCTCTTAAGAAGTTCGATCCATAGTCTTATGCCTCGTATCCTTCAAGTGTTTTCCGGCAGAAAAGGAAAAGGCTTCATCTACACCTTTCAAGGGCCTGATTTGACATCTTTTGTCTTGCGTGTGCCGTCTTGTTAATAGCGAATGAAGTAGAACCAGAATGAAGGGGCGATGATCCGCCCACACACATTGGTAGTAGGAGAGGCAGCCACTTGGGGCCTATCCATTCCATACCCAAACGCAACTCAGAATGCCTATGATTAGTATAGTTAACCGCCGGTGCTACTTCCTTAGTGAAGTATCCCATTCCGACTTCTGTAGGGTTTGTTTACCGATCACAGTTTCAGCATTGCACCTCACTAGGACGGCTTTCTTTCTTCCCTTAGAGTCCTTCTAGCGGGTCTTAGTGCCTTCCTCTCTTTCACAAGAGGGAAGATCTTACCAAACTTCAAATACATACTTTTCTTTAAGAATTGGATATAACAAACTACTTAATTAGCATAGAATTATCTGCAGCCCCTTCTCTTCTGGGCTAGGAGTGGAAATCGATCAAAAACCCTTTCACAGAGAATCGTTGGATCTGGTAATAAGCATTTAGTAGGAGACTTCACTGTGGCTTGCCTTTTGAGGCAATATGTAATATTCCTCCTCATCGTCAGGTGTTGATAGATGCTCGACCAAGGAAGTAATAGAAGGTGATGGCAAAAGAATCTGAATTGCGATCAGATCTATTTGTCGGAGAAACTAACTGCGAGAGGGAGTGAAACTTGCTCGACCATAGGTAGGGACTCACTCGACCATAGGAGAGGGAGAGGGAGAGGGGGATTAAACTGGGTAGGCTTACTTAAATAAGAATAGTCAGTGGCTAGGGGCAGCAACCGCGATTACCAACCAGAGCGTAAAGGCCAAAAGCACCACCCTGACTACACGGAACTGGAATCAAGCTTTACGAGCTAGGGATGAGATCCAGATCCAAGTAAAGGGCGGACCTGACCTACTACCGACAAGACAAGCCCCATCATCAAACAGCCACCAAAGAACCATAAAACATCCATCTATCTAGCTTCGCATCCACTATAGTATACTCTAGTATATGAGACTGCCCTTTAAGTTAAGAAAGTAGGACTGTACTTGATGTAGCTTCCAGTGCTCGAACTGGAGTGGTTCATGAAATGCATATTCTACTTTGAGAGTGCCAACATAAAAAAACTTGATATCCCCTGCTATTTGCTTCCCCGCAACATTTGACACTAAGCTGCTGCTTTCTTACAGAGCTTTCCAGGAGCGTGGGCAACCGGGGACCGGCCTTTGTAAAGGTACCTCAGGTTGTTCTGTCCAATTCGTTCCACTCTACCGAATAGCTGCATGAGACGGCGGATCTTATATCAAACAGCGGATGTTGTAACATCGGTTGTTAGAAGAAGTAAGCTAGGAACTCCTGGACCAATGCTTATCGATCAAAGCGATTCAACCAATTGACCAGACAGAAGGGCTAAGAGTACTTCCACTCCCGTGGCAGAAGTTACCACGTCTGTCTCCAAACCGGACTGGCAGCTGCAGCTGGTTTTGACGATGAGATGCATCATGTTTTTACCTCGATTTGACAGAAGGAATGCCGGGGCAGGTCACTCACCGCTTTAACAACAATAGTCATTTTGAAGCAAACGGAGGATTCGCGCCCTATCTCTGACTACTAAACACTAGCAAAGAGCTTCAGTCATATCGCTTCAACAATGCCTATTGAAGTTCAAAAGCCATCGCTACGGTACGGACTGAGCAAACAACAGAGGAAGCCTTGCCTTGGCTTACTACACTACAGGAAAGTCCTGGCCAACCCACCCATAAAGTACGGGGTGTCACACTTCAAACCAACCCAATCTAGATTCTAAAATAAAACTAAAATCTTAGAGGAAGATTAAACTAGCTCGACCAAAGGGAGAGGAGAAAAAGCATATTTAGAACAAGAAAGAAAGCGGAACCCCCATTGATTGACCCAGCAAACAACCTCTCTTTCTACACCCCTTTATGCTAGGGCGGTGTCGCATACAATACAGCCTTATTTTAGTATCCGCTTCCCGAAGATTGGGTCAACCCCTGAATCCACATGAAGAGATGCCATTGGTCTAAGTCCAATTGGCCTGGCCTCTCAACCCCGAGTCTTCTGCCGCTGTTGCTGTAGTTTAGTCCGGGAAGAGGAAATTCATTAAGTGTCACAGCTTGATAGTGAGAAACTATCTAATTCATCTATATCTTACAATCGATGGACACTGCTCTATCCCTACCTGAGCTAGCTGCAAGACAAGCGAACTGCCCTTCCACTTCAAGAGACAGCCTGCCTCCATTTCACTTAAATAGTAATTAATCAGCAAACGGGGCTTAGTCAAGAGAAAGGCTGCGCAAACGTGGGCCCCCCGGCGTTCTTCTTTTCCGCCTCATCTGCTATTACTCAACTCAACCCCTTCCGAGAGGTCGTGAACCGCGTGAACAAAAGCCACGGTCGAATAAGGGAATTAAATCCTTCCTCTT